TTCGAGATATACTGGAAACACGAACTCGATTATGTAATATAAGCAAAGAAGAGAGTGAAAACAAAGAAGAGAGTGAAAACAACGAAGATAGTGAAAACAACGAACATAGTGAAAACAAATATTTTTATTTTCCTAAAGCCTATGATCCTTTGTTAAGTGGGCCCTATCGCTTAACAATGACAACAAAGATTTCAGCTTCTAAGGAGTCGAAAAAGGAAGAGATTTCAGCTTCTAAGGAGTCGAAAAAGGAAGAGATTTCAGCTTCTAAGGAGTCGAAAAAGGAAGAGATTTCAGCTTCTAAGGAGTCGAAAAAGGAAGAGATTTCAGACTCTAAGAAGTCGAAAAAGGAAGAGATTTCAGACTCTAAGAAGTCGAAAAAGGAAGAGATTTCAGACTCTAAGAAGTCGAAAAAGGAAGAGATTTCAGACTCTAAGGAGTCGATAGAAGATTTATTTGATATAAATCGGATTTACACTATCCTTTTTTGCGATCCCGATTACCAAGACTTTGATGGACAACTAAAATTGACGACGGAATCTATTAAAGATTCTAATCCAAAGGAATTTTTTCAAGATTCTAATCCAACGGAATCTATTGAAGAAAAACAAATACGCGAAATTGAAGAAAAGGAAATACACGACGAAATCACTAAATCAGTCCCTCAGTGGCCAGGTGGCTTAATCAGCGAACTAGACGAGGACTTTCGAGACCATCAAAACCGATTTGACAAGTCCGGCAAAACAGAAGAGGAATCGAAATCGGAATCGAAATCGGAATCGAAATCGAAATCGGAATCGAAATCGGAATCGCAATCGGAATCGAAATCGGAATCGAAATCGGAATCGAAAAAGAAATCGAAATCGGAATCGAAAAAGAAATCGGAATCGGAATCGAAATCGAAATCGGAATCGAAATCGGAATTGGAATCGAAATCGGAATTGGAATCGGAATTGGACGAGAAATTGACCGCGGAAGAAAAAGACCAATTGGAAGCGGAAAAGAAAAAGGAAGCCGAGGAAAGAATCCATGAAATTGGATCAAGATCTTTCAAAATTGAAACGCTTTTCGTTCCTACCGAAACCAATGAAAATGGCGAGGAAGAGGAAGAGATCGACAATCCTTTTCTAAATAAACTAAAAAAAAAACAGGGTATGGATGGACTGCCTTTGCTACGTTTTTTACCCGACTCGGACTTTGAGCGGGAAGTTATTAAAGAGTCTGAGCGCGCTCAAAGGCGTAAAATTGGAGTTTCCCGCCTGTTTCAAGGAAAAGCGCACTCTCCCCTTTTTGTGGATAGAGTCAAAAAATTCTCCTACCTACCGTTTGATATTGATATATTCAAAACTTTTTATTTGAGTTTTACAAAAAAGGAGGAGGTGATAGAATCCAGCATTGAGGAGGTTGGAGACATAGACGGAAAAACTCAAAAGCAGAGGGAGGAGGAGGAAGAGGCGCGGCTGGAGATGGTGCTGCTATGGGAAGGTCTGCCATGTGGGCACCTAATAAGAGGATGTGCGTTAATAACTCACTCTATTCTTAGAAAATATATTATATTGCCTTCATTGATAATAGCCAAAAATATTGGACGTATTTTATTATTTCAATATCCTGAATTCGTTCAGGATATAGAGGAATGGAAGGAAGAAGTGCACATTAGATGTAGCAATGATGGTGTCCAAATATCGGACATAGAATTGCCGGAAGACTGGTGGGAAGACGGTATGCAGATAAAAGTAATATCTCCTTTGACCCTGAAACCTTGGCACAAATCTAAAAAAAAAAAAAAAAAAAATAAAAAGAAGGATTTTTTTTTTTTAACAATTTGGGGAGATCACGCTGACCGTCCTTATGGTGCTCCCAGACTTAGAAAAGACCGTGATTTTTTTGAACCCGTTTTTGAGGAACTAGAAAAAAATATTGAAAAATGGAAAAGGTCGTTTTTAGATTTAGTTTTAGATTTAGCAAGAATACTAATAAAATTAATAATAGAAAAAGTCAACTCAATTATTAGCTTAATAAGCTTAATAAAAAAAAGCTTAATAAAATTCTTAAACTTACTAAAAGTCTTAAACTTAATAAAAGTCTCAGAATCGAATGAAATTAAAAACGAAAAAGATTCTAGAATCAGCAATCAAAAAATTGATGAATCATTTAGTCTATTTGAATCTGAAAATCCTTTACTGATAAAAGAGAAGGCTCTAACAGATGGAACAAGCAGAATTAGAAATCAAATAGAAAGCATTACAAAAGAAAAAAAAAATATAATCCCATCCGGCGTATATATTAATTCTACCGAAAAAGGGTATCTTGGTAAAAGATTCGAATCGATAACAAATATTTGGAAAAAATTAAAAAGAAGAAATGTTCGATTAATCTCTCAATTCGGTTGTTTTCTAAAGATTTTCCTTGAAAAAATATCCATGGATATTTTTTTCTCTATTATTAATATTTCGACACTCAATATACAATTTCTTCTCGAATCGAGAAAAAAAATGCCAGATAAGCCCATTAATGAAACAAATCAAGAAACGCTTAATAGAAAAAATCAAAATATAATTAACTTTATTTCAACTCTAAAAAAACCAATTAATAGTCTTAGAAATAGTAAAAATTTACATAGTTTTTGTGACTTATCCTTTTTCTCACAAGCATATGTATTTTATAAATTATCACAAAGCCGAGTTAGTAACAAATTACGATCTTTTTTTCAATATGACGGAATGTCTTTTTTTATTAAGGCTGAAATAAAAGATTACCTTGAAACACAAGGAATAAAATTAAGTCATAAGAAACTCTCGAATTCTGAAATGAATGAATGGAAAAGTTGGTTGTTAATGGGACATCGACATTCACCTCGTTGGTATAAATTAATATGTAGAAATAGAGTTAATCTACGTCCTAAAAATAAAAATTCCAAGTTGGATGAAGAAGCTAAGTTTCAAAAAACCTCTAGATATGATCTTTTAGCATCTAAATCTATTAATGTGAATTATGAAAATAAGAGGGACTCATCTATTTATAAATCAAGCTCGCAAGTCCAATTAAAAAAGAACAAAGATATTTTTTATAAATACAACTCGCCTAAATATAATATGTCTGATATATATATATGGAGAAGTCTCCCTATTGAAAATTTTTCGGATATTGAGTATTTTAATTGGAGAGATGCACGAATCGAGCCCGATAGAAAATTTTTGGATTTTACAAATTTAGTTTGGGATTTTAAATACGAAATTCTAATAGAGTCCTACATCAACATGGATACGGGGATAGAGATAGGTGAAAATGCTCGGATTGATGCTAACTATTATGAAATTATTGAAAAATTTGATAAAAAAGAACTTGTTTATCTTCCGTGTTTACAAAAGTTGGAACCCAATTTATCAAAACCAAAACATCGAAAAGATTTTTGGCTGGGACTGAATAAGACTAAGGAAATACTAAATGGTCGTCCCCCACGTCTGGGATCTTGGTTCTTCGCCGAATTGGTCCTAAGTTATAATCTATATAAAACAAAACCGTGGGCTATACGAAGTGAAGACCTTCTGTTAAATTTGAATCTAAATAAAGATGGTCTTATTGAAAATAGTGAAACGAAAAACATCGAAGAAAACAAAAAAGGGGAATCGGGGTCAAATAAAGAAATAACGAATCAAAAAGACCAAAACGACCAAAAAGACCAAAAAGATACAAAAGACCAAAAAGACCAAAAAGACCAAAAAGACCAAAAAGATACAAAAGACCAAAAAGACCAAAAAGACCAAAAAGACCAAAAAGATACAAAAGACCAAAAAGATAAAAAAGATACAAAAGACCAAAAGGATAAAAAAGACCAAAAAGATAAAAAATATACAAAAGAACAAAAGGATAAAAAAGACCAAAAAGATAAAAAAGATAAAAAAGATACAAAAGAACAAAAGGATAAAAAAGACCAAAAAGATAAAAAAAATAAAAAAGATAAAAAAAATAAAAAAGATAAAAAAAATAAAAAAGATAAAAAAGATACAAAAGACCAAAAAGCTAAAAAAGTGAAAAAAAACCAAAAAGATAAAAAAGACCAAAAAGATAAAAAAGAGCAAAAAGATAAAAAAGAGCAAAAAGATAAAAAAGAGCAAAAAGATAAAAAAGAGCAAAAAGATAACGAAGAAAACGAATCGGTCAAAAGGGATCTTACATCAAATGTACAAGGGAATGGCAAATCTGTTCCTTCAACAGAAGAAAACGAATCGGTCAAAGGGGAGCTTACATCAAATGTACAAGGGAATGGCAAATCTGTTCCTTCAACAACGGACGAAAAAGATATTAAAGATCCTTCCGAAAAGCCGCGTAAAAAAAAGAAAAAGAAAATGGAAAAGCAACCTCCCTTAGACCGAGACCTAGAGACAGAGGAAAACAATTTTGTAATTTCTCAAGTGATCATCAACCCTAATTGGGCTCAATTAGGGGAGAACGGTCTAAATGTAATTAGTTACCTGCTTACACGGAAAAGTACCAACCCTACTTTGGTGAGGGCCCTGGTTCAAACAGAAGAACTACCTCTGGAGCTAGTACCGCCTACGGATACCAATGCCCTTGAGACGCTTTTCAGACTTAAACCAATGAGGGACAAGGCGATCCTCGATGTCGAAAACGCACGCCTGTTTGTAAAAAATGATGCACAATTTATTATGTATCAAACCTTAGATATTTCGTTGGTTGATAAGATTAAGCAACAAATTAATCAAAGACATACAAAACAACCCTATGTTGATAAGAATGATTTTGATTTGCTTGTTCCGGAAACCATTTTATCGCATAGACGTCGTAGAGAATTGAGAATTCTAATTTCTTTGAATTCAAAGACTTCGAATAAAAATCCAATATTTTGGACTGAGAACAACTGCAGTCAATCTTTGGATTTGGATAAAGAGAACCATCTTAATCTTAATAAAGATAAGAATGAATTAATTAAATTCAAATTGTTTCTTTGGCCTAATTATCGATTAGAAGATTTAGCTTGTATGAATCGCTATTGGTTTGATACAAATAATGGCAGTCGTTTCAGTATGTTAAGGATACGGATGTATCCGCGGTTGAAAAGTCGTTGATAGTCCAAGTCCAGTTTTCCTATATATGCTATACTCCTACGGAGTATATGAAAGTAAAGAGGTTGACACGCCCCATCTTCCATGCCATTCTAATATAGAATCCGAAGACTAAAACGGCTGAGGTATCGCTTAGGCCTACAAATCAATTAACAGAATCTTCTTCATTTTAGGTCTAAACTATACCATGCAAAAATGAACCCCTTTCATTCTTTTTTCTTTTTCAGAATAAATTAAATTTAAACCTGGATGGATTAATATGAGTTGATAAAATTAGGAGTTCATAAAAAAATTCAGATTATTGTATATAATACATTAAAATTACTAGCATTATTATTACTCATCGGTAAAATCCATATCTGTAAAAGTGAAAAGTGTAAGAGGGAAAATCTTTTATGGTAAAAAGTACATTCATTTCGGTTATTTCTGAAAAAGAAAGAAGGGGGTCGGTTGAATTTCAAGTATTCCGTTTTACCAATAAGATACGGAGACTTACTTCACATTTGGAAGTGCACAAAAAAGACTATTTATCTCAGACAGGTTTGCGCAAAATTTTAGGAAAACGTCAGCGGCTGTTGGCTTATTTGGAAAAAAAAAATAGAGCACGTTATAAAGAATTAATTGGTCAGTTGGGTATTCGAGAGTCAAAAACAAAAACTCGTTAATTGGAAAAATCATTTTAAGTACTCTTTCCTTTTTTTTTTTTTTTTTGTATTTGGATAAACTTCTTTTTACGTTCAGCAATTCATGAAAAAATGAATGAGTAAAAAACTTATGACTGTACCGGCTACAAGAAAAGACCTTATGATAGTCAATATGGGGCCTCACCACCCATCAATGCATGGTGTTCTTCGACTCATCGTTACTCTAGATGGTGAAGATGTTATTGACTGTGAGCCTATATTAGGCTATTTACACAGGGGGATGGAGAAAATTGCGGAAAATCGAACAATTATCCAATATTTGCCCTATGTAACGCGTTGGGATTATTTAGCTACTATGTTCACGGAAGCAATCACGGTAAATGGGCCCGAACTATTAGGAAATATTCAAGTACCTAAAAGAGCTAGTTATATCAGAGTCATTATGTTGGAGTTGAGTCGTATAGCTTCCCATTTGTTATGGCTTGGCCCTTTTCTGGCAGATATTGGTGCACAGACCCCATTCTTCTATATTTTTCGAGAAAGGGAATTGATATATGACTTATTCGAAGCAGCTACTGGTATGCGAATGATGCATAATTATTTTCGTATCGGAGGAATAGCTACTGATCTACCTTATGGCTGGATAGATAAATGTTTGGATTTTTGTAATTACTTTTTAACGGGGGTTGCTGAATATAAAAAGCTTATTACACGGAATCCTATTTTTTTAGAACGGGTTGAAGGCGTGGGCATTATTCGCGGAGAAGAAGCACTAAATTGGGGTTTATCGGGCCCAATGCTCCGGGCGTCCGGAATCCAGTGGGATCTTCGTAAAGTTGATCATTATGAGTGTTACGATGAATTTGATTGGGAAGTTCAATGGCAAAAAGAAGGAGATTCGTTAGCTCGTTATTTAGTACGAATCGGTGAAATGGCAGAATCCATAAAAATAATACAACAGGCTCTGGAAGGAATTCCAGGAGGGCCCTACGAGAATTTAGAAATACGACGTTTTGATAGAGTAAAAGATTCCGAATGGAATGATTTTGAATATCGATTTATTAGTAAAAAACCTTCTCCAACCTTTGAATTGGCGAAACAAGAACTTTATGTGAGAGTTGAAGCCCCAAAGGGGGAATTGGGAATTTTTCTGATAGGAGATCTAGGTGTTTTTCCTTGGAGATGGAAAATTCGCCCGCCGGGTTTTATCAATTTGCAAATTCTTCCTCAGTTAGTTAAAAGAATGAAATTGGCTGATATTATGACGATATTAGGTAGCATAGATATCATTATGGGGGAAGTTGATCGTTAAAAATGATAATGGATACAACCGAAATACAAGCTATCAATTCGTTTTCCAGATTAGAATCCTTAAAAGAGGTCTATGGGCTTATATGGCTACTTGTCCCGATTTTTACTCTTGTATTAGGAATCACAATAGGTGTACTCGTAATTGTTTGGTTAGAAAGAGAAATATCTGCAGGGATACAACAACGTATTGGACCTGAATACGCCGGGCCCTTAGGAATTCTTCAAGCTCTAGCAGATGGTACAAAACTACTTTTCAAAGAGAACCTTCTTCCAGCTAGAGGGGATGGTCGCTTATTTAGTATCGGCCCATCCGTCGCAGTGATATCGATTTTACTAAGTTATTCAGTAATTCCTTTTGGATACCACCTTATTCTAGCTGATCTTGGTATTGGGGTTTTTTTATGGATCGCTATTTCAAGTATTGCTCCCGTTGGACTTCTTATGTCGGGATATGGATCAAATAATAAATATTCCTTTTTAGGTGGTTTACGCGCTGCTGCTCAATCAATTAGTTATGAAATACCATTAACTTTATGTGTATTATCAATATCTCTACGTGTGATTCGGTGTCTCTAATTAGATGAAATAGAAAAAAGTTCCTAGTTTTTTTCTTTCTTATTTCTGAGAAGAGGGTTAAGGTTAAATAATCTTTTTCATCTTTTTTAGGCATCATTGGGGTTGATGAACTAAAGCAGATAGTTTTATATGAGTGAAAAAAAAAACGGCTTGCAAGTTTGCAGTAAAAAGATTAAGTCTCATTTCCTATGTACAAGAATGGATTATTAATTAAAAAGCAGTAGAGGCCGTTTGCCCCAAGATTGGTTGCTTAGTTTAGTTATCATCACTTGAAGCGGGTTTATTAAATTTAAACAGGAGGTTGAACAAAATTGAATGGATGGTTAGAAAGACCAAAATACACAAAGGATTGGTAATGGATATTCTCTAAATTTTTAAGAGGATATTTCTGCACATAAACGGAATTCTAATTGGGACTTGAAGTTAGTAGAAATGATCAAGAAGTACTACCCACGATTCCGACCTAGAGTATGCTCCTATCCACCGATTAAGTAAATAACTATCAAGAACGAAGTAATCTTTTATTTTGAGTAAAATCCCTTTTATGAGAAAGGAGAATAGGAATGAAAAAAAATAGAATAAAATAATTAAAAAAGTCCTTTTCTTCGATCTTTTCATTAGTTAGAAAGAGAGAACTCTTGACATGATTCATAAATTAATAATTAATGGAATACCGAATTCTTTTTCGTAATTAAAAAAAAAATAGGTTGAAATACCTATATGATGTTGAAATACCTATATGATGTTGTTACAAAAAGGTTTTTATTCAAGGATTAAGTTATTGATTAACAAACAAAAATGACATTCCTAACCTAAAATGAAAAGATGAGATTAATTCAGAAGCACCTTTTTTTAATATATATTTTAAATAAAAAATATAGCAAACAGAATTCCGTTGGTTTAATTTTGGGAACTTGGGATGAGTTTTGACTCTATCCTACAAAAAAAATATCAAGATAAAGATAAATAAGAATTAAATGTCCTTAGATTTATTTGTGACCCTTGAGGAGCCGTATGAGGTGAAAATCTCACGTATGGTTCTGTAATAGTGGTAAGAACAGCGATGTTCTAATCGACTATGATTATCTAATAGTTCAAGTACAGTTGATATAGTTGAAGCGCAATCAAAATATGGCTTTTGGGGGTGGAATTTGTGGCGTCAACCTATAGGGTTTCTCATTTTTATAATTTCTTCTCTAGCTGAATGTGAGAGATTACCTTTTGATTTACCAGAAGCAGAAGAAGAATTAGTAGCAGGTTATCAAACCGAATATTCAGGTATCAAATTTGGTTTATTTTACGTTGCTTCATATCTGAATCTATTAGTTTCTTCGTTATTTATAACAGTTCTTTACTTGGGAGGTTGGAATCTTTCTATTCCATACCTATTCGTTCCTAAAATTTTGGACATAAATATAAATAAAGTAGGTAAAGTTTTTGGAACAATAATCAGCATCTTTATTACATTAGCTAAAACTTATTTGTTCTTGTTCATTCCGATTGCAACAAGATGGACTTTACCAAGGTTGAGAATAGACCAACTTTTAAATCTTGGATGGAAATTTCTTTTACCTATTTCTTTAGGTAATCTATTATTAACAACTTCGTCCCAACTTCTTTCACTGTAAACAATTACAATATTCTATATTCACCACTTATCTCAAACAAGAGAAAGAAACAAGTCTACAATTTTATTCTTTATACACATTCACGATATGTTCTCTATGCTAACTGAATTCACAAATTATGGTCAACAAAGAATACGAGCTGCCAGATACATCGGTCAAGGTTTCGCGATTACCCTGTCTCACGCGAATCGTTTACCTATAACTATTCAATATCCCTACGAAAAACTAATTACGTCGCAACGTTTCCGGGGCCGAATTCACTTTGAATTTGATAAATGCATTGCTTGTGAAGTATGCGTTCGTGTATGTCCTATAGATCTACCTGTTGTAGATTGGAAATTGGAAAGTGATATTCGAAAGAAACGGTTGTTTAATTACAGTATTGATTTTGGAATCTGTATATTTTGTGGTAATTGCGTTGAGTATTGTCCAACAAATTGTTTATCAATGACTGAAGAATATGAACTTTCAAGTTATGATCGTCACGAATTGAATTATAATCAAATTGCTTTGGGTCGGTTACCAACGTCAGTAATTGATGATTACACAATTCGCACAATTTCCAATTCGCCTCCAATATAAATCAAATATAAAATATTTAAACTTAAACCTCTTAATTCAAAAAATCCCCAATTAACAATTCAAATTAAAATTCATTATTTAATATTAAAAATTATTTAATATTAATATTTAATCAATAATATCAATAATAATAATAATTAATTAATAATAATTAATTAATAATAATTAATAATATATTAATAATAATATATATATTAATAATATCAATATTAAAATAAATGAAATTAAGGTTTAGATTGTATCTCTAAAAATAAGGCTTTTCAAAAGTTGTTTAAACTTGTCATTTAATTTTGAATTCTGATTCAAAATGTATTTGTATATATAAAAATTTTATATTTATATTTTATGTTTTTTATATTAGAGTAATATATATATTTTTTCAAAAAATTTCCAGATATTGAATGATTAGGGCTAATAACACTATATATATCAACCCGCCTGCATCTGTTCAAATTTGTTTTATTTAATTACGTTTAAGTTAGGAAGTATCATAAACATAAAAAAATGGAGTTACTTCTTTTTTCCTGGTCAGGTCAATAAAATCATGAAATATTTCGATTTTTTTTTTATGGATTTACCCGGGCCAATGCATGATTTTCTTTTAGTCTTTCTGGGATCGGGTCTGATCTTAGGAGGTCTAGGAGTAGTATTACTTCCCAATTCAATTTATTCGGCCTTTTCGTTAGGATTGGTTCTTGTTTGTATATCCTTATTCTATATTCTATTGAGTTCTTATTTTGTAGCTGCCGCGCAACTACTTATTTACGTAGGGGCTGTAAATGTTTTAATTCTTTTTGCTGTGATGTTCATGAGTGATTCAGAATATTACAAAGATTCCCGCCTTTGGACTGTTGGGGATGGGGTTACTTTGGTGGTTTGTACAAGTCTTTTTATTTCACTAATTACTACTATTCCAGATACGTCATGGTACGGGATTATTTGGACTACAAGATCAAACCAGGTTCTAGAACAAGATTTGATAAGCAATAGTCAACAAATTGGAATTCATTTATCAACGGATTTTTTTCTTCCATTTGAACTCATTTCAATAATTCTTTTAGTTGCTTTAATAGGTGCAATTGCTGTAGCTCGTCAATAAAAAATCAGCAGTTAAAATATTCCATGCTTGTTATATGTGATTCAATCAAATCAATTGAATAGTTTTTTAGATTGAAATGAATGAGATTGATAAGGAGTTGCTTAATGATGCTCGAACATGTACTTGTTTTGAGTGCTTATTTATTTTGTATGGGTATCTATGGATTGATCACAAGTCGAAATATGGTTAGAGCCCTTATGTGTCTTGAACTTATATTGAATGCAGTTAATATAAATTTTGTAACATTTTCTGATTTTTTTGATAATCGTCAATTAAGGGGAGATATTTTATCAATTTTTATTATAGCCATTGCAGCCGCTGAAGCAGCCATTGGGCTGGCTATTGTTTCATCAATTTATCGTAATAGAAAATCAACTCGTATTAACCAATCGAATTTGTTGAATAAGTAGTATTAATCATAAGAATTCAAATATTCTTAAAGAAATTTAAATTTAAGGTTAAGGTATAATCTTCTCTGCAAAAGAAAAAGAAACATAAACATAAGAAATCAAAGTATTTTGGCCCTTTCTTTTATAATAAAGCAGTCCAGAAGTAAATTGATTAGAAAAATTCTGATAACTTGTTGATTTACCTGGTATCTAAATATAGGATTTGTTTATAAGCTTACTAGGTCGAAAATTTATGACGTTTAAAAATGTATAGATCCAATGTCACATTCAGTAAAGATTTATGATACATGTATAGGATGTACTCAATGTGTCCGAGCCTGCCCCACCGATGTATTAGAAATGATACCTTGGGACGGATGTAAAGCTAAACAAATTGCTTCGGCTCCAAGAACAGAAGACTGCGTTGGTTGTAAAAGATGTGAATCCGCCTGTCCAACGGATTTCTTGAGTGTTCGGGTTTATTTAGGGGCTGAAACAACTCGCAGTATGGGTCTAGCTTATTGATACGTTCCACTAAACTCTACTTGAATCATTTGAAATCATTTTATTTTATTTATTTTTTTTTTTTTTACCGACAAGACCGGTGCTCAAAAATCAAAATATCTTGAGCACCGGTCTTTCTGGTCCAAGCGCATCTTGTCTTTACCACGACTTTTTTTCCTTGGTTAACAATAATTGTAGTTTTGCCAATATCCGCAGGTTCCTTAATTTTCTTTCTCCCCCATAGGGGAAATAGGGTCGTTCGGTGGTATACAATATGTATATCTATTTTAGAACTCCTTCTAACGGTGTATACATTCTGTTATCATTTCCAACCGGACGATCCGTTAATCCAACTATTGGAGGATTATAAATGGATCTGCCTTTTTGATTTCCATTGGAGGTTGGGAATAGATGGACTTTCCATAGGACCCATTTTACTAACGGGATTCATCACCACCTTAGCTACTTTATCGGCTTGGCCTGTTACTCGAGATTCTCGATTATTTCATTTCCTGATGTTAGCAATGTACAGTGGGCAAATAGGATTATTTTCTTCTCGCAACCTTTTACTTTTTTTTATCATGTGGGAGTTAGAATTAATTCCCGTTTATCTACTTCTATCCATGTGGGGGGGAAAGAAACGTCTGTACTCGGCTACAAAATTTATTTTGTACACAGCAGGGGGCTCCATTTTTCTCCTAATGGGAGTTCTGGGTATAGGTTTATATGGTTCTAATCAACCAACATTAAGTTTTGAAACATCAGCAAATCAATCGTATCCTTTGGGCTTAGAAATAATATTTTATATTGGATTTTTTATTGCTTTTGCTGTCAAATCGCCGATTATACCGCTACATACGTGGTTACCGGATACCCACGGAGAAGCACATTACAGTACTTGTATGCTTCTAGCTGGAATCTTATTAAAAATGGGAGCGTATGGACTGGCTCGCATCAATATAGAATTATTATCTCATGCCCATTCTCTATTTTCCCCTTGGTTAGTGATAGTAGGCGCAATCCAAATAATTTATGCAGCTTCAACATCTCTTGGACAACGGAATTTAAAAAAAAGAATAGCCTATTCTTCTGTATCTCATATGGGTTTCCTAATTATCGGAATTGGTTCTATAACTGATACAGGACTCAACGGAGCTCTTTTACAAATAATCTCTCATGGATTTATTGGTGCTGCACTTTTTTTCTTGGCAGGGACAACTTATGATAGAACACGCCTTCTTTATCTTGACGAAATGGGCGGAATAGCTATCACAATGCCAAAAATATTCACCATGTTTAGTAGCTTTGCAATGGCTTCCCTTGCATTACCGGGTATGAGTGGCTTTGGTGCTGAATTGATAGTATTTTTTGGAATAATTACTAGTCACAATTTTTTTTTAATGCCAAAAATACTAATTACAATTGTAATGGCAATTGGAATCATATTAACTCCTATTTATTCATTATCTATGTCACGTCAGATGTTTTATGGATATAAGCTTTTTAATGTTCCAAACTCTTATTTTTTTGATTCTGGACCGCGAGAGTTATTTCTTTCGATTTCCCTCTTTTTACCCGTACTGGGTATTGGTATGTACCCGGATTTCGTTCTTTCACTATCGGTTGACAAGGTTGAAGTTATACTATCTAATTCTTTTTATAAATTATAAATAGTTTTTTTCTATTCATGATTTTTAATTTACAAGGAAAAAGTTGTAGAATGAAAAAAGAGAACTTTTAATTCTCGCAAATTAATAAAATTTATAGCTAAAAAAAAAAAAAGAATTTGAACCCCATATGGGCACGAACCATGCGAATCAATAAAATATTTGATTCGCATGGTTCGTGCCCATTCACGTAAAATTTTTATATTTTTATATGTACTGTAATGTGAATGTGTTGTGTTCGTAAGATACTTTCGTAAATTCAAGTAGATGTTAATGTAAACGAACCATAACTATGTAGTCCTAGTCCTAATAGATTAACCCCAAAATAACATATCCAGATTATAAGAAAGCCTATACACGCTACAATTGCGGAATTTTCACCTTGCAGGTTTATATTTGTTCGAGTATGTAAATAAATCGCGAATACGATCCAAGTAATAAATGCCCAAGTTTCTTTTGGATCCCAATTCCAATAGGATCCCCAAGCTTCGTTAGCCCATACTGCTCCTGACAGAATACCTATGGTTAAAAATAAAAACCCTAGACTAATAATCCGATAACTCCAATAATCCAATTGTTGGATTAATTGAGATCTGTAATAATTCTTACCCGAAAAAAAAGAAGTAGTTTGTAAAAGATTGCTTCTTTTATTCATGTATTCAATTTCACCAACGAAAAACAACTCTTTTATTAAAAGAGTACTTTTACCAAGAATCTTTCTGTTTTTTCGAAATGTAATGACTACAAGTGCTACTGATAATAATGATCCACATAAAAGGGATGCATAGCCCAATATCATCATAGTTACGTGCATTAATAACCACTCAGATTGAAGAGCGGGTACTAATATTGAAGATTGGTGTATTTGAGTTAAAACTCCGGAAGTAGCAAAGCCCTGGGTAAAAATAGCACTTGAACCGGTTATTGTGCTTAATAAATTTTTATTTTTTTTGAAATATGGAACTATATGAATAAGGGAGAAACACCACGAAAGGAATATTAATGATTCATATAAATCACTTAGTGGAAAATGACTCGAATAAATCCAACGTGTAACTAATAATCCTGTTATACAGGAAAAACAAACTATCAGACCCTTTTCAGATGAATCATACAGTTCTACGATTTCATCTACGCAAAAAAGGGTTATTAAACAAATTGTAATTACGGTTGAAACAATAGAAAGGGAAATATGAGTTAATATATGTTCTAAGGTTGAAAATATCATAAAAAAAAAAAAAAAAAAGAAACGTATCTTAAATGGAAATTGGGAGTTGAACTCATTATAGGATCTATTTCTCTTTTTTAGAAGATGACATGCCGCTACTCGGACTCGAACCGAGATGCTCTAGCACTGCTTCCTAAGAGCAGCGTGTCTACCAATTTCACCATAGCGGCTTGCCTTGAACTTATAATAACTTATAAATAATAAATAAACAATCGTCGAGATTGAAGAAGACAATTCCGTGCAATATTTTTTGTTTATTTTTTTTCTGAAAAAAAAAAATAAAATTCAAACTAATACAAAAAAACAATAGGGGTTAGAAAGTTCGTTATTTTAGTTTAGAGTCTTAGCTTAGCCTCTTCGGGTTTTTCGTGTATTTTATGTTCTCTTAGAGTTGAACTCTTGTAACTATAAAGAGTTAGTTCTACCCTAAAAATATTTTTGTTTTCATTTTTTAATGAACTTTTTCTCATTTTTTGAATTTCAGAAATTTACCTTCTATATTTTTATTCTATACTATTTTCTATATAATTCTATATTCTAATAATTCTATATTCTATCTATATTCTATTTCTAGTTCTATATTCTATCTATATTCTAGTTCTAGATAGTAATTCATAGAAATATATAAAAAAGGTTAACTAAAGTTAAATTCAATCTATTACTTTCACTAAAAATGAAATTGAATTTAAAAAATTGTCCTCTTTTTTATAGTTTTATAGATAGAGAAAGGGGGATAAAAATCCAATTTTTTTTATTGTAAATCTAACAAACAAATAGTTCGATGGGGAAAACCCTCTCCCCATCTTGTAAATCAGAAAATCTACTAACAAAAAAAAAAAAAAAAAAGAAGGAAAACCCCTTTTTATCTTTTATTTATGTATTTGTCAACAAAAACAAGGAAACTTTTTGATTTTTAGAATTAAGTAAAAAGCTAAATATTTTTTGAATCTAAAAGAGGGAACTTATTGCTATTTCATATTGATTAGTTTAACTCAATAGGAAATTACAAATTTTGTAGCAAATAGGAAATGGGTCAATTTATTTTTTCGAGTTGATTCGGATTATTGAAATTTTTGATTACTATTACTTAATATACTTAATACTTAAATAATACTTAATACTTAAATATTGACTTTGTTATTTGTTAATTTTAATAATACTTAAATATTGAATTTGTTATTTGTTAATTTTTTTGTTGCACAAAAAAACTTTTTGAATTTCCTGTAGAAAGAGATTTCCCTAACGAAAAAGCTTTTAATGCTGCCCAATATCCCTTCTTTTTCCAAATATTTTTCCGAATACGCTTTTTTGATGTAGAAATACGTTTTTTTGGAACGGCCATTTAAGATAAAAAGGATTACTTATTGTTTTAGTTGGATGTGAAAGACATCTATTGTTGAAACCAAGTCCTTCTTTAGTTTTTTTTATTCTATTTATTCTTATTCTTGAATTAATACTAATACTCTTTTCGGAAAAAAAGAAAGCTAATGAGGGGGGAGATATATGAAAATCGCATTTAGAAAAAAAATTCGTGTACTCTAAATACTAGAAATAGCTAAATGGAGAAATACGAAGATATGTTATTTTTCCATAGAATCGCTGTAAAATATTCATTCGAGTGATTACTACCTTTATTTGATATTCTTTCTCATTAAAGTCTATAGCTATAGAATCCGTTGCACCATAGGAATAAAATTCAATCTTAATAATAAAAAAAAAAAAAAAAGAATTCAACTTTCCGTTTTCATTTTCTTTTTTATTAACCGGTTAAACGGGGTAGGTTGAATTTCCAAATTGGAAAAAAAAAATGACGAATTACTCTGTTTTAGTTTTATATCATTTATACTATTTGAACAAATCTAACTTGGTGGTTTGAATTCAATATTAAAAGTATTTATAATAAAAAAAATAAATAAAGAAAGTTAAGAATAAGTAAATAAGTATAAGTTAAATATATAAGTTAAATATAAGTAAAGTAAGAGGAAAGGTTTCTAAATTTCTATTTAAATTAGTTTAACTTAGTTCATATCTTGACTTTTTTTGACTGCTTTCAAACGGGTAAGATCCGGTTAATCAGAAACAATAAATTATGAAATTCATAATTCACAAAGCTTTTTATGCAACAGACATATCAATACGGGTGGCTCATCCCCTTCATCCCACTTCCCGTTCCTATATTACTAGGGGTGGGACTTCTTTTTTTTCCGACTGCAACAAAAGATTTTCGTCGCATGTGGGCTTTTCATAGTGTTTTAGTGTTAAGTATAGTCATGATTTTTTCAATGAATCTGTCTATTCAGCAAATAAATAGCAATTCTAGCTATCAATATGTATGGTCTTGGATCATTACTAACGATTTTTCTTTAGAATTCGGTTATTTGATAGATCCACTTACTTCTATTATGTCAATGTTAATAACTACCGTTGGAATTTTGGTTCTTATTTATAGTGATAATTATATGGCTCATGATCAAGGATATCCGAGATTTTTTGCTTATATGAGTTTTTTCAGTGCTTCCATGTTAGGATTAGTTACTAGTTCGAATTTGGTACAAATTTATATTTTTTGGGAATTGGTTGGAATGTGTTCCTATTTATTAATAGGATTTTGGTTCACACGGCCTCAAGCAGCAAATGCTTGCCAAAAAGCTTTTGTAACAAATCGTGTAGGGGATTTTGGTTTATTATTAGGAATTTTAGGTTTTTATTGGATAACAGGTAGTTTCGAATTTGAGGATTTATTCGAAATAGTCAATGACTTAATTTCGAATAACCAGGTCAATTTTTTATTTGTTACTTTGTGTGCTGTTCTGTTATTTGCTGGTGCCGTTGCTAAATCTGCACAATTTCCCCTTCATGTATGGTTGCCTGATGCTATGGAAGGGCCTACTCCAATTTCTGCTCTTATACACGCTGCTACTATGGTAGCAGCAGGAATTTTTCTTGTAGCCCGGCTTCTTCCTCTTTTCATAGTTATACCCTCCATAATGAATTTAATCTCGTTGATAGCAATAATCACTGTTTTATTAGGAGCTACGTTAGCTCTTGCTCAAAAAGATATTAAGAGAGGTTTAGCCTATTCTACAATGTCTCAATTGGGTTATATGATGTTAGCTCTTGGTATGGGCTCTTATCAAAGTGCTTTATTTCATTTGATTACTCATGCCTATTCCAAAGCATTGTTATTTTTAGGATCCGGATCCGTTATTCATTCAATGGAAGGGATTGTTGGCTATTGTCCCGATAAAAGTCAGAATATGATTCTTATGGGAGGTTTAAGAAAACATGTACCAATTACCAAAAATGCTTTTTTATTAGGTACACTCTCTCTTTGTGGTATTCCGCCTTTGGCTTGTTTTTGGTCCAAAGATGAAATTCTTAATGCTACTTGGTTGTATTCCATGATTTTCGCAATAATAGCCTGGGTTACTGCCGGATTAACCGCATTTTATATGTTTCGGATATATTTACTTACTTTTGAGGGACATTTAAATATTTTTTTTCAAAATTATAGTGGCAAACAAAAAATACCTTTCTATTCAATATCTCTATGGGGTAGCACAGTTTCAAAAAGAGTTAATCAAAATGTTCGTTTATTAGCAATGACTGATCATAAAAGTTCTTCCTTTTTTTCAAAAAAAACATATCCAATTGATGACAATGATAGAAATATAACACAACCATATATTACTATTCCTCTTTTTGAGAATAAAAAACTTGATTCCTATCCTTACGAATCAGACAATAATATGTTATTTCCTCTCCTTGTATTGGGCTTATTTACTCTGTTTGTTGGCTTTATAAGAATTCCTTTCAATCAAGAGGGAGTCAATGATGATATATTATCTAAATGGTTAACTCCGTCGATAAATCTTTTGCATAAAACGTCGACTAATTTGACGGATTCGTCTGAATTTTTCAAAGATGCAATTTTTTCAGTGAGTATAGGTTATTTAGGAATATTTATAGCGTCTTTTTTATATAAATTCCCCTATTCCTCCTTACTAAATTTGGATTTAATTAATTCAGCTGTTAAAGGGGGCCCTAGGGGACCTCTTTTGGAGAAAATGCTAAATGGCATATATAGTTGGTCAGATAATCGCGCTTATATAGATTCTTTTTATAAAACATTCTTAACCAGGGGCATTAGAGGATTGGCTAAAGTAACTCATTTTTTTGATCGTCGCGTAATTGATGGAATTATCAATGGCGTTGGTTTTCTTAGTTTCTTTATAGGAGAAGTTAGCAAATATGTAGGCGGGTCGCGGATCTCCTCTTATCTTTTCTCTTATTTATCGTATGTATTGGTTTGTTTTTTAATATTTTTTATTACTTTTCTTACTTAAGTAAGAAAAGTAATAAAAAAATATTAAAAAAAACACCCTTAATTTACTCTTAATTTACTTATTTACCTATCTATAATAATATATTATTACTACTGCAATAAGTTGCACATAAAGTGGAACCTTTATATTATTTAGTTTCTTTATTTTGTTCCATA